GTTAATGTAGCTTACAACAAAAGCAAAGCACTGAAAATGCTTAGACGGGTAGCTAACCCCATAAACATAATAGGTTTGGTCCTAGCCTTATAATTAGCTGAAAGTAAAATTACACATGCAAGACTCCCCACACCAGTGTCAAATCCCTTAGAACTAGACAGCTAACCTAAGGAGAAGATATCAAGCACATTAATATAGCTCAAGACATCTCGCCAAGCCACACCCCCACGGGAAACAGCAGTGATAAAAATTAAGCAATGAACGAAAGTTTGACTTAGTTATACTTCCAAGGGTTGGTAAATTTCGTGCCAGCCACCGCGGTCATACGATTAACCCAAACTAATTATTTCACGGCGTAAAAGGTGTTATATCTAAAACAAATAGAATTAAAACCTGACTTATATGTGAAAATTCATTGTCAGACAAAAACACAACCACGAAAGTGATTCTAATAAACCAAACACGAAAGCTAAGACCCAAACTGGGATTAGATACCCCACTATGCTTAGCCCTAAACTTAAATAATTAATAACAAAATTATTTGCCAGAGAACTACTAGCCATAGCTTAAAACTCAAAGGACTTGGCGGTACTTTATATCCACCTAGAGGAGCCTGTTCTATAATCGATATACCCCGTTACACCTCACCACCCCTTGCTAATCCAGCCTATATACCGCCATCTTCAGCAAACCCTCAAAAGGACACACAGTAAGCAAGAGCACAAACATAAAAAAGTTAGGTCAAGGTGTAGCCCATGAGGTGGGAAGTAATGGGCTACATTTTCTTAAAAAGAACACACGAAACCCTTTATGAAATTAAAGGATAAAGGAGGATTTAGTAGTAAATTAAGAATAGAGAGCTTAATTGAATAGAGCAATGAAGTGCGCACACACCGCCCGTCACCCTCCTCAAACTAATCTTCAAGTAAAATAAATAAAATTAAACTAATTAGACTACGAGAGGAGACAAGTCGTAACAAGGTAAGCATACTGGAAAGTGTGCTTGGAGTAATCACAGTGTAGCTTAACAAAAGCATCTGGCCTACACCCAGAAGACTCCACTACCAGTGGACACTTTGAACCAAAAACAGCCCTAACAAATAACCAAATAAACAAACTTACAGAGTAAACCAAAACATTTAACCTAATAAAAGTATTGGCGAAAGAAAATTATCTTAGGAGCTATAGAGACAGTACCGCAAGGGAAAGATGAAAGAACTAATTTAAAGTGTAAATAAGCAAAGATTAAACCTTGTACCTTTTGCATAATGAACTAACTAGTGTAAACCTAACTAAGAGAACTAAGCTAGAATACCCGAAACCAAACGAGCTACCTAAGAACAACCTTAGGGGTTAACCCGTCTGTGTAGCAAAACAGTGGGAAGATTTTTAGGTAGAGGTGAAATGCCTAACGAGCTTGGTGATAGCTGGTTGCCCAACAAGGAATATAAGTTCCACTTTAAGGTTGCCAAAAGAACACCCAAATCCAAATGCAAACTTAAAACATAACCAAAAGAGGTACAGCTCTTATGGTAAAGGAAACAACCTTTAATAGTGAGTCAAAACCCCAAGGACAGACCATAGTTGGCCTAAAAGCAGCCACCAATTAAGAAAGCGTTCAAGCTCAACACCACTCCTAAACAAATTCCCCAAACAACAATGACCTCCTATTACCTAAAATTGGGCTAATCTATAAATCAATAGATGAAATAATGTTAGTATGAGTAACAAGAACACCATTCTCCAGGCATAAACCTATAACAACTCGGATAACCATTGTTAGTTAACATGCACATAAAAACACCCTATAAACCCCACTCACAATAACATGTTAATCCAACACAGGAATGCCACCAAGGAAAGATTAAAAAAGATAAAAGGAACTCGGCAAACTCGAGCCCCGCCTGTTTACCAAAAACATCACCTCTAGCATTGCAAGTATTAGAGGCACTGCCTGCCCAGTGACTAAAGTTCAACGGCCGCGGTATCCTGACCGTGCAAAGGTAGCATAATCACTTGTTCCTTAATTAGGGACTAGCATGAAAGGCTAAACGAGGACTCAACTGTCTCTTATCTTTAATCAGTGAAATTGACCTCCCCGTGAAGAGGCGGGGATAAAAAAATAAGACGAGAAGACCCTATGGAGCTTTAATTTATAGCCTAAACACTAAATCAATATAACCTAATGGGACAACACCTAAGTAGGCCTCAGACTATAATTTCGGTTGGGGTGACCTCGGAGAACAAAAAAACCTCCGAAAGTCTTTAACCTAGACTAACAAGTCAAAGTAACTTAACTATCTAATTGATCCAAAATCTTGATCAACGGACCAAGTTACCCTAGGGATAACAGCGCAATCCTATTTAAGAGTCCATATCGACAATAGGGTTTACGACCTCGATGTTGGATCAGGACATCCTAATGGTGCAGAAGCTATTAATGGTTCGTTTGTTCAACGATTAAAGTCCTACGTGATCTGAGTTCAGACCGGAGTAATCCAGGTCGGTTTCTATCTATTTACAATTTCTCCCAGTACGAAAGGACAAGAGAAATAAAGCCCCCTTTCCATAAGCGCTTTCAACAAACTAATGAAAAATCTCAATTTCACAATGTAAAACAATTTAACCAAGACAAGGTCATTTGGGTGGCAGAGCCAGGAAATTGCATAAGATTTAAAATCTTAATTCCAGAGGTTCAAATCCTCTCCCTAATAGTGCCCCTTATTAATACCCTAACCCTCCTTATCCCCATCTTAATAGCCATAGCCTTTTTAACTCTAGTAGAACGAAAAATACTAGGCTACATGCAACTACGAAAAGGTCCCAACATCGTAGGACCCTACGGCATCCTACAACCATTTGCAGACGCAATAAAACTTATTATTAAAGAACCCCTACGACCACTCTCAACTTCAGTAGTCCTATTCATTATCGCCCCCACATTATCTCTTACCCTAGCCCTCAGCCTATGAATCCCCATACCCATACCCCACCCCCTAGCCAACATAAACCTGAGCACACTATTTATCCTAGCCCTATCAAGCCTCTCAGTGTACTCCATCCTATGATCAGGATGAGCATCAAACTCCAAATACTCCCTATTTGGAGCCATCCGAGCCGTCGCCCAAACCATCTCTTACGAAGTAACTATAGCCATTATTCTCCTATCAGTACTTCTAATAAACGGATCCTTTTCCCTGCAAACCCTAATCATTACCCAAGAACACATATGACTAATCATTCCAACGTGACCCCTAGCCATAATGTGATACATCTCAACACTAGCAGAAACAAATCGGGCCCCCTTCGACCTTACCGAAGGTGAATCTGAACTTGTATCTGGATTCAACGTAGAGTACTCCGCAGGCCCCTTTGCCTTATTCTTCATAGCAGAGTATACTAACATTATCCTAATAAATGCCCTATCATCCATCATATTTATGGCTCCCCTATATTACGCTGACCACCCAGAAACTTTCACCACAAACTTCATACTAAAAACCCTAATATTAACCTCTCTATTCCTATGGGTTCGAGCCTCCTATCCGCGATTCCGTTACGACCACCTAATACACCTCCTATGAAAAAACTTCTTACCACTAACACTAGCACTATGTATATGATATGTATCCCTACCAATCTTTCTATCAAGTATCCCCCCATACTCTTAGAAATATGTCTGATAAAAGAGTTACTTTGATAGAGTAAATCATAAAGGTTCAAACCCTTTTATTTCTAGGACAACAGGAATTGAACCTGTACTTAAGAACTCAAAATTCTACGTGCTACCTATACACCCCATCCTAACAAAGTAAGGTCAGCTAAAAAAGCTATCGGGCCCATACCCCGAAAATGTCGGTTTAAACCCCTCCCATACTAATAAACCCCCTAACATTACTAACCGTTTCCCTAACTATCCTAATAGGCCCAATTGTAACAATAATAAGCTCAAACCTCCTACTAATATGAGTGGGGCTAGAAATAAGCCTACTAGCCATAATCCCCCTACTCACACACAAAAAATCCCCACGATCAACAGAAGCAGCCACAAAATACTTCATAACACAAGCCACAGCCTCCATAATTATACTACTAGCCATTATTCTCAACCACATTCAACTAGGATCATGAAATATACACCCACAAACAAACAAACTTACTCTAACCATTATATTCATTGCATTAGTAATTAAACTAGGCCTAGCACCCTTCCACACATGACTCCCAGAAGTAACCCAAGGAGTCCCACTAAGCTCGGGCCTCATCCTACTAACCTGACAAAAAATTGCCCCCTTATCCATCCTATACCAAATCCACGAACTACTAGACCCCCTACTCACAACTACTATCTCAATTATTTCAGTATTCACAGGAGCATGAGGAGGACTCAATCAAACACAAATACGAAAAATCATAGCATACTCATCAATCGCCCACATAGGATGAATACTAGCCATCCTACCTTACAACCCGTCCCTAACCCTCCTAAACCTTACCATTTACATTCTAATAACCATTTCAATATTTCTTATACTAATAACATCCTCATACACAACAATCAACTCCATCTCCATAGCATGAAACAAACACCCCATCATAATCCCTCTAATAGCCACCGTACTCTTATCCCTAGGAGGACTCCCCCCCCTCTCAGGGTTTATACCCAAATGACTCATCATTACAGAACTACTAAAAAACAACAGCACCCCAGCAGCCAGCCTAATCGCCCTCATAGCACTCCTAAACCTATTCTTCTACACACGCCTAATCTACTCTACCTCCCTCACCATCTTCCCCACCAACAACAACTCAAAATTAATCCCCCAACAACTAGCATCTAAACACTTTCCCATAATACCACTACTAATAACCCTAAGCACAATAATTCTCCCCTTAACACCCCTACTCATCTTATAAGAAGTTTAGGATATTCAGTCCAAGAGCCTTCAAAGCTCTAAGAAAACACCAAGTTTAACTTCTGAACTAAGGACTGTAGGACTACTCCCTACATCAAATGAACGCAAATCATTCACTTTAATTAAGCTAAATCCTCAACTAGGTTGGCAGGACTATAACCTACAAAATTTTAGTTAACAGCTAAATACCCTAATACTGGCTTCAACCTACTTCTCCCGCCTAAAAAAGAACAGGCGGGAGAAGCCTCAGTAGGGAAATCTCCTACTCCTCCGAATTTGCAATTCGACATGAACACTCACCCTAAGGCTTGGTAAGAAGAGGGCTTAACCTCTGTCTTTAGATTTACAGTCTAATACCTGCTCGGCCACCTTACCTATGTTCATCAATCGTTGACTTTTTTCAACTAACCACAAAGACATCGGAACCCTATACCTTATCTTCGGAGCCTGAGCTGGCATAGTGGGAACAGCCCTTAGTATTCTCATCCGAGCCGAACTGGGACAACCAGGGGCTCTATTAGGTGACGATCAAATCTACAACGTAATCGTAACCGCCCATGCATTCGTTATAATTTTCTTTATAGTCATACCCATAATAATTGGGGGCTTTGGAAACTGATTAGTACCCCTAATAATTGGTGCACCAGACATAGCCTTCCCCCGAATAAATAACATAAGTTTCTGGCTTCTTCCTCCCTCCTTCCTCCTCCTAATGGCATCATCAATAGTTGAGGCCGGAGCAGGAACCGGATGAACCGTATACCCACCCCTAGCAGGGAACCTAGCACATGCCGGAGCATCTGTAGACTTAGCTATTTTCTCTCTTCACTTAGCAGGAGTGTCATCCATTCTCGGGGCAATCAACTTTATCACCACTATTATTAATATAAAACCCCCAGCCATTACACAATACCAAACCCCTCTATTCGTCTGATCAGTCCTAATTACTGCTGTTCTCCTACTCCTCTCTCTACCCGTATTAGCAGCAGGAATTACCATATTATTAACCGACCGCAACCTAAACACAACCTTTTTCGACCCAGCTGGAGGAGGAGACCCTATCCTCTACCAACACTTATTCTGATTTTTCGGACACCCTGAAGTGTATATCCTGATTCTCCCTGGGTTTGGGATTATCTCACACATTGTTACATACTACTCAGGAAAAAAAGAACCCTTCGGCTATATGGGGATAGTCTGAGCCATGATATCCATTGGATTCCTAGGCTTTATCGTATGAGCCCACCACATGTTTACAGTGGGCTTAGACGTAGATACCCGAGCCTACTTCACATCAGCAACTATAATTATTGCTATTCCAACGGGAGTTAAAGTCTTTAGCTGATTAGCCACGCTCCACGGAGGGAATATTAAGTGATCCCCAGCCATACTATGAGCCCTTGGATTTATCTTCCTATTTACTGTAGGTGGTCTAACCGGAATTGTACTGTCAAACTCCTCACTAGATATTGTACTCCACGACACATACTACGTGGTAGCCCACTTCCACTACGTATTATCTATGGGGGCTGTATTTGCTATCATAGCAGGGTTCGTCCACTGATTTCCCCTATTCTCGGGCTACTCTCTCAATGATATGTGAGCAAAAGCTCACTTTATCGTAATATTTGTAGGAGTAAATTTAACTTTTTTTCCCCAACACTTCCTAGGCCTATCCGGCATACCTCGACGATACTCTGACTACCCAGATGCTTACACAACTTGAAACATGGTGTCCTCCATAGGCTCATTTATTTCTCTCACAGCTGTCATTATCATAATCTTTATCATCTGAGAAGCTTTCGCCTCAAAACGTGAAATCCTGTCAGTCCCCTACACAGCCACCAACCTAGAGTGACTCCACGGATGCCCTCCACCCTATCACACCTTCGAAGAACCCACCTATGTAAAAGTAAAATAAGAAAGGAAGGATTCGAACCCCCTAAAATTGGTTTCAAGCCAACCCCATAACCTCTATGTCTTTCTTTATAAGATATTAGTAAACACATTACATAACTTTGTCAAGGTTAAATCACAGACTCAACCCTGTATATCTTATATGGCTTACCCATTTCAACTAGGACTTCAAGATGCCACATCCCCAATCATAGAAGAGCTCACGAGCTTTCACGATCACACCCTAATAATTGTGTTTCTCATTAGCTCTTTAGTACTATATATTATCTCATCCATACTATCCACAAAAATAACCCACACAAGCACCATAGATGCTCAGGGGGTAGAAACCATCTGAACCATCTTACCAGCCGCAATTCTAGTTCTTATTGCACTCCCATCTCTCCGGATCCTTTACATAATAGACGAAATCAACAACCCAGTACTAACCGTTAAAACAATGGGCCACCAATGATACTGAAGTTACGAATACACCGATTACGAAGACCTCTGCTTTGACTCCTACATAACCCCAACATCTGACTTAAAACCAGGAGAACTGCGCCTACTAGAAGTAGATAACCGAGTAGTACTCCCCATAGAGCTTCCTATTCGCATACTAATCTCATCTGAAGACGTACTACACGCATGAGCCGTTCCATCACTAGGCCTAAAAACAGATGCTATCCCAGGACGCTTAAACCAAGCCACAATCTCATCAAATCGCCCAGGCTTATTTTACGGACAATGCTCAGAAATCTGTGGCTCAAATCATAGCTTTATACCCATCGTACTTGAAATAGTACCACTTAAACACTTTGAAAATTGATCGGCTTCTATAATTTAACCTCACTGCGAAGCTAAGAGCATTAACCTTTTAAGTTAAAACTAGAGACAAAAGTCTCCACAGTGATATGCCCCAACTAGATACATCAACATGATTTATCACCGCCCTATCCTCAACCGCAACACTTTTTATTCTATTACAACTAAAACTCTCCAATATCTACTATTTCAATGCACCCACACCCAAAACTCTAAAATCACTAAAAACTGAAAACCCCTGAGAAATAAAATGAACGAAAATCTATTCTCCTCATTCATTACCCCCACACTAATAGGCCTACCTGTAGTCATTATTATTATCACACTCCCCTTCATCATGTTCCCTAACTCAAAACGCCTCTTTAACAACCGCCTAATTTCTCTTCAACAATGACTAATTAAACTAATTATAAAACAAATAATACTAATCCACACACCAAAGGGTCGAACCTGGTCACTAATAATCATTTCCCTAATTATATTTATTGGATCAACTAACCTACTAGGCCTCCTCCCCCACACATTCACGCCTACCACCCAACTATCTATAAATCTCAGCATAGCTATCCCCTTGTGAGCTGGAGCTGTGATCATAGGATTCCGCCATAAACTAAAAGACTCACTAGCCCACTTTCTCCCCCAAGGTACCCCCATTACCCTTATTCCCATACTTATCATCATCGAAACAATTAGCCTATTTATCCAACCCATGGCCCTAGCAGTTCGCCTCACAGCCAACATTACCGCAGGCCACCTACTCATACACTTAATTGGAGGAGCCACACTAGTACTCATAAGCATTAGCCCGCCAACCGCCCTAATTACATTCATTATTCTCCTACTCCTAACCGTATTAGAATTTGCTGTAGCACTAATTCAAGCCTATGTATTTACTCTACTAGTAAGCTTATATCTACATGATAACACCTAATGAACCACCAAACTCATGCATTCCACATAGTCAACCCCAGCCCATGACCACTAACAGGGGCCCTCTCAGCACTTCTCCTTACATCCGGCTTAATTATATGATTTCACTATAACTCCACAATTCTACTAACAACAGGCTTACTTACAAACCTCCTAACAATATACCAGTGATGACGGGACGTAATTCGTGAAGGAACCTTCCAAGGCCACCATACCCCCATCGTACAAAAAGGCTTACGCTACGGAATAATCTTATTCATTGTATCAGAAATCTTTTTCTTCGCCGGATTCTTCTGAGCCTTCTACCACTCAAGCCTAGTCCCAACACATGACTTAGGGGGATTCTGACCACCTGCAGGAATCTCACCCCTAAACCCCTTAGAAGTACCACTCCTAAATACATCCGTCCTATTGGCTTCAGGTGTCTCAATCACATGAGCCCACCATAGCCTCATAGAAGGAAAGCGAATACACATAAACCAAGCCCTGTCCATTACCATCGCCCTAGGGCTCTACTTCACTATCCTACAAGCTTCCGAATACTTCGAAACATCCTTCTCCATCTCTGATGGCATCTATGGCTCAACATTCTTCATAGCAACAGGGTTTCACGGACTACACGTAATCATTGGAACAACCTTCCTAATAATCTGCCTTCTACGACAAATAAAATTCCACTTCACATCAAAACACCACTTTGGCTTCGAAGCCGCAGCATGATACTGACACTTTGTAGACGTAGTATGACTATTCTTATACGTATCAATCTACTGATGAGGCTCATACTTTCTTAGTATAATAAGTACAACTGACTTCCAATCAGTTAGATCTAGATTAAACTAGAAGAGAGTAATCAACATACTCCTGGCCGTCACTATCAACATCACCCTGTCACTTCTCCTAATTACAGTAGCCTTCTGAATACCCCAAACTAACATTTACACAGAGAAAGCAAACCCCTATGAATGTGGCTTTGATCCCATTAATTCAGCCCGCCTTCCCTTCTCCATAAAATTTTTCCTTGTAGCCATTACATTTCTCCTATTCGACCTAGAAATTGCACTACTCCTACCGATCCCCTGAGCCATCCAAACACCCAAAGTCCATTACATAATACTATATGCATTTCTCCTTATTTCAATTCTCTCCCTAGGACTAGCCTACGAATGAATACACAAAGGCCTAGAGTGAACAGAATAATTGGTAATTAGTTTAAATAAAATAAATGATTTCGACTCATTAGACTATGGCCCCCACCATAATTACCAAATGTCCCCTATCTATATCAACCTCACCCTAGCTTTCTCCCTGTCACTCCTAGGCACCTTAATATTTCGCTCACACCTCATATCCTCACTTCTATGCCTAGAGGGAATAATATTATCCCTATTCATCATAACATCCGCATCTTCCCTAAACACTAACTCAATAACCTTCTTCCCCATCCCCATCACAATTCTAGTCTTTGCAGCATGCGAAGCAGCTGTTGGATTAGCTCTACTAGTAAAAGTCTCAAGCACATACGGAACAGACTACGTACAAAATCTTAATGCCCTACAATGCTAAAAATTATCATAGCCTCAACCATACTTCTCCCCCTAACTTGACTATCAAAAAACAAGTATATATGAATCAACGTAACATCCCATAGCTTCATAATCAGCCTAACAAGCCTAACCCTACTATGACAAAACGAAAACTGCACAACCTTCTCCATCTCCCTATTCTCTGACCACATTTCCACACCTCTGATCATTCTAACAACCTGACTCCTACCTCTAATACTCCTAGCCAGCCAAAACCATATAAAAAAGGAAAACCCCACCCACAAAAAATTATATATCACCATACTAATTCTACTACAAATCCTCCTAATCCTAACATTTTCCGCAACAGAAATAATTATATTTTACATTATATTCGAAGCCACTTTAATCCCCACACTTATTATTATCACACGATGGGGCAATCAAACAGAACGATTAAACGCAGGACTATACTTCCTATTCTATACCCTAGTAGGGTCAATTCCACTCCTCATTGCCCTTATCATAACCCAAAACTCAACAGGAACTTTAAACTTCATACTTATAACCCTCAATAGCCAAACAATAAACACAACATGATCAAACAACATCCTATGACTAACATGCATACTAGCATTTCTAATCAAAATACCACTATACGGAGTCCACTTATGACTACCCAAAGCACATGTAGAAGCTCCAATCGCAGGATCCATAGTCCTAGCAGCCATCCTACTAAAACTAGGAGGGTATGGCATAATACGAATCTCTATCATACTGGACCCAATAACTAAATCCATATCCTACCCATTTATCATCCTATCACTCTGAGGAATAATTATAACAAGCTCCATTTGCCTACGACAAACAGACCTAAAATCCCTAATCGCTTACTCCTCAGTCAGCCACATAGCACTAGTAATTGCATCAATTATAATTCAAACCCCATGAAGCTTCATAGGAGCCATAGCCCTAATAATCGCCCACGGACTAACTTCATCACTTATATTCTGTCTAGCAAATTCAAATTACGAACGAACCCACAGCCGAACAATAATCTTAGCCCGCAGCCTTCAAACAATCTTTCCCCTAATAGCAATCTGGTGAGTCCTAGCAAGCCTAGCAAACCTCGCTCTACCCCCCTCAATTAACCTCATCGGAGAACTACTAATCACCATATCGCTATTCTCTTGATCCAACCCATCAATCATTCTCTTAGGGGTAAACATTATTATCACAGCCCTGTACTCACTATACATGATCATCATAACCCAACGAGGAAAACTAAACTATCATATTAATAACCTCCACCCTTCACACACCCGAGAACTCACCCTCATATCCCTCCACATTATACCGCTAATCTTACTCACTGTAAAACCCGAACTAATTTTAGGGTACATATGTAGGTATAGTTTAAAAAAAACCTTAGATTGTGAATCTAACAATAGAAGACTAAAACCCTCTTGCTTACCAAGAAAGAATACAAGAACTGCTAATTCATGTAACCATACCTAAACATATGGCTTTCTTACTTTTATAGGATAACAGTAATCCATTGGTCTTAGGAACCAAAAACTTGGTGCAACTCCAAATAAAAGTAATAAACCTTATTACACCCCTAACCCTCCTAACCTTATTAACACTACTCCTACCAACCCTGCTATCATTAACACATCTAATAAAACACACCAAATTTCCCCATTACGCAACCCTATCCATTAAAAACGCCTTTCTGATCAGCCTAGTACCACTAGCAACCCTACTTCACTATAATATTGAATCAATAATCTCTAGCTGACACTGAATAACCATCAATACCATTAACCTGTCCATTAGCTTTAAAATCGATTTTTTCTCCATTTTATTCCTATCAGTGGCCCTATTTGTAACTTGATCTATCATAGAGTTTTCTTCTTGATACATACACTCAGACCCCGACTTAAATCGCTTTATTAAGTACCTCCTACTGTTTCTAATCACAATAATCATTCTGACTTCCGCCAACAACCTATTTCAACTGTTCATCGGCTGAGAGGGTGTAGGAATCATATCATTTCTTCTCATCGGTTGATGATATGGCCGAACTGAAGCAAATACTGCAGCACTACAAGCCATCCTATATAACCGCATTGGGGATATTGGGTTAATCCTAGCCATAACATGATTCTGCCTAAACTATAACTCATGGGAAATGCAACAAATCCTTATACACAACAACAACAACACTATCCCCCTAATAGGGCTCCTACTAGCAGCAACTGGAAAATCCGCTCAATTTGGACTCCACCCATGACTCCCCTCAGCCATAGAAGGACCCACCCCCGTATCAGCCCTACTCCACTCAAGCACAATAGTTGTAGCAGGGGTTTTCTTAATAATCCGATTCTTCCCACTTACCTCAAACAATAGCACCATCTTAACCCTCATACTATGCCTAGGGTCCATCACCACCTTGTTCACAGCAATCTGCGCACTTACCCAAAACGACATCAAAAAAATCGTAGCATTCTCCACATCCAGCCAGCTAGGACTAATAATAGTCACCTTAGGCATCAACCAACCCTACCTAGCTTTTCTTCACATCTGCATGCATGCCTTCTTCAAAGCTATACTATTCATATGCTCCGGGTCCATCATTCACAACCTAAATGATGAACAAGACATCCGAAAAATAGGAAGTACAACCCAAACTCTCCCATTCACCACCTCCTGCCTAACTATCGGAAGCCTAGCCTTAACGGGCATACCATTCCTCACCGGATTTTACTCCAAAGACCTAATCATCGAAGCAGTCAATACGTCTAATACCAACGCCTGAGCCCTACTAATCACACTAATCGCAACCTCCCTAACTGCTGCTTACAGCATACGAATTATCTATTTTGTCACAATAACAAAACCACGGTACCCACCTATAATATCAATAAGCGAAAACAACCCCAAACTAATTAACCCAATTAAACGCCTAGCATTAGGCAGTATTTTCGCAGGATATATCATCTCCCACAACATCCCACCAATCAACACCCAAACCATAACCATACCCTGACAACTAAAAATAACAGCCCTATTTATCACAATCACAGGACTCCTGGTGGCCCTAGAACTAAACAACCTCACCTCAAACCTAACCCCCAACAAAACTTCCCCTTATTCCACATTCTCAGCCCTTCTAGGATACTTTCCTACCATCACCCACCGATTAATTCCTGCAAAAACACTCAACCTGGGCATAAAAATTTCCTTAAATACCCTAGACCAAACCTGATTAGAGACTGCCATCCCTAAATCTACCTCAACCCTCCACACTATAATATCTAAACACATCTCCAATCAAAAAGGCCTAATCAAAATCTACTTCCTCTCATTCCTAGTATCAATAACCCTCATCCCACTACTATTATTACCTAGTTATCTCGAGTGATCTCAATAATAATAAATACCCCAATAAATAGTGATCACCCAGCCACAATTATCAATCAACTGGCACAACTATATATAGCAGCCACACCAACCCCCCCTTCCCCTATAACCCCTAAATCATCTGTCTCATAAACAGCTCAACTATCCATCCCATAGACCTCTACCCCCAAACCAAGATCACCATAATAACTAATAACATATATTAAGATCACCTCTACAACAAGACCCCAAACCAACACACCCACACTCAACCAACTAGAGCCCCAAGTTTCCGGATATTCCTCCATAGCCATAGCTGTAGTATAACCAAACACAACCATTATACCTCCCAAATAAATTAGAAACACCATTAAACCTAAAAAAGACCCCCCAAGACCCAACACCAAGAAACAACCTACACACCCACTCAAAATTAAAACCAACCCCCCATAAATAGGAGAAGGCTTCAATGCTAACCCCAAACAACCTGCTAAAAAAATAGAACTTAACACGTACATATAATTAGTCATTATTCCTACATAGCACTTAACTATGGCTAATGACATGAAAAATCATCGTTGTAACTCAACTATAAGAACACTAATGAAAATCATACGAAAAACACACCCACTCCTAAAAATCATCAACCATGCATTCGTCGACCTCCCTGCACCCTCTAACATTTCATCATGATGAAACTTCGGCTCTCTATTAGGAGTATGCCTAGTAATACAAATCCTCACAGGCCTATTCTTAGCAATACACTACACCTCAGATACCATAACAGCATTCTCATCCGTAACCCACATCTGCCGAGACGTAAACTACGGCTGATTAATTCGATATCTCCATGCAAACGGAGCCTCCATATTCTTCGTATGCTTGTTCATACACGTAGGACGAGGCATTTATTATGGATCTTACACCTTTACAGAAACATGAAACCTCGGCGTTATTCTATTGTTCGCCGTAATAGCAACTGCATTTATAGGATATGTCCTTCCATGAGGACAAATATCCTTCTGAGGGGCTACAGTCATTACAAACCTACTATCAGCTATTCCCTATATCGGCACTAACCTAGTAGAATGAATTTGAGGTGGGTTTTCAGTAGACAAAGCCACCCTTACACGCTTCTTCGCATTCCACTTTATCCTCCCCTTTATCATTGCAGCCCTAGCCATAGTACACCTTCTATTCCTTCACGAAACTGGCTCCAATAATCCCACAGGGGTGAACTCTGATGCAGACAAAATCCCATTCCACCCCTACTACACAATTAAAGACCTTTTAGGTGTATTCCTAATACTATTAATTCTCCTCTTATTAGTATTATTCTCCCCAGACCTATTAGGAGACCCAGACAACTATACACCGGCTAACCCCCTAAACACCCCTCCCCACATCAAACCAGAATGATACTTCCTATTCGCATACGCTATCCTACGCTCTATCCCCAACAAACTTGGAGGCGTGCTAGCCCTAGTATTATCCATCCTAATCCTAATTCTTATACCCCTCATCCACACATCAAAACAACGAAGCTTAATATTCCGCCCAATTAGCCAGGCCATATTCTGAATCCTAACAGCTAACCTACTCATCCTAACCTGAATCGGAGGGCAACCCGTAGAACACCCCTTTATCATCATCGGCCAACTAGCTTCAATCAGCTATTTCTCCATCATTTTAATTTTAATACCAATCTCAGGACTAATTGAAAACAAAATACTAAAATTAAACTGCCCCAATAGTATAACAAATTACACTGGTCTTGTAAGCCAAAAACGGAGAATAAATCTCCTTGGGACATCAAGAGAGAAGACCCTATCTTCACCGCCAACCCCCAAAGCTGGCATTCTAATTAAACTACCTCTTGAATTTTTTATGTACATAAAATTATCTACCACCCACAACATTATATGTATATATTACATTAAATTATTTACCCCTAGCATATAAGCACGTAATTCACATTAATGTATTAAGACCCAAATGATTGATTTAACTATAATTAACCACCTCATGGATATTCATCATAACATATATATTAATGTTCAATTAAACATATCTGTGTTATCAGACATACACCATTAAGTCATAACCCTGCTTGTCCATATGACTATCCCCTTCCAATGTTGGTCTATCTATCTACCATCCTCCGTGAAATCATCAACCCGCCCACCCCTGCCACTCTTCTCGCTCCGGGCCCATTAAACTTGGGGGTAGCTAATGTGAAACTTTAACAGACATCTGGTTCTTTCTTCAGGGCCATATAAATGGATCATCGCCCATACGTTCCCCTTAAATAAGACATCACGATGGTTCGGGTCTAATCAGCCCAGGACCAACATAACTGTAGTCTCGTGCCTTTGGTATTTTTTAATTTTAGGATGCTTTCCTCAACAAAGCCGTCAAGGCATGTAATTCAGCCCAAAGTCCGATGGGACATACTATTCAAGAATTATTTACCCCCATTTACAACTTCCTCTCCCCATTCGTTTAATGGTTTCAGGACATATAAAGAGATATTGGATACTTTCAACACATCAAACCCCCCTACCCCCCTTTGCCAAACCCCAAAAACAAAGGTTTCTATCCATTCGAAGGGTGCACAAAACTTAACTTGTTTTTTAGTATTAAAAAATTTAACCCCCCAATATCTTACCCCTCATTTTCAACTCTATCGTACAAAAATCTTAGAATTCTAACCACACAT